TTCCTAAATGATTCACAATCAATAACATTACTCGTACTAAAACTCCGAAAGCCGTCTTTTTGAAGATACAAGAAATTACAGGACTTAGAGAAAGCTTTGTAATCCCCCACCTGGCCTTTTAATTGACATAGACCCCAGTTATCTAATCCTATTAGGATAGGATGCTACAATTGGGAATGGTCGGGATAGCTCAGCTGGTAGAGCAGAGGACTGAAAATCCTCGTGTCACCAGTTCAAACCTGGTTCCTGGCACATGCTTAATTTGGATGAGGTTTTTTTATAAATGAATTGATATGAAGCGAGATACGTATTAATTTCGTATCTGGATCATAATAGATACTTTTATCTATTTTGGCGAGATATACCCCATCTATAAAATAGATGGGTAGGGTTTCGTAAATGAAATTTTAAATTAAATTTAAATAAAGTATCTAAAATGAAATTCTATATTTCTCTTTTTTTCTTTCGTTCAAAAAAAATGTGAATAAGTCATACATATTTGAATTTGAAGGGTTCAATTGGTTGCGTGAAAGAACAAAAAGCCTAATTTGAAATAAACAAGATTCGGTTCAGATACAAAGAAATCCAATTCTATACTCTTTCATTTCTTTGTATTTTCGTTCTTATTCGATTTCCTAATTCGCCTCGACATGACTTTCTAGAACTAGAACCAGTCTAAGCAATAGGCGCAGTACAAGGTTCATGATGCAGAAGTCCTTTGATTCAATTCATCCTATTGATTCGGCTCATACGAAATAAGTATTTTTTTAATTTGTAAGAAGTAAGAATCCCAACGAATCCCCAATTCTACCCTTTTTTTTAGCCTATCCACAATTCCCTAATACAAAAAAAGAGACTTCAACTATTCTGGTTAATGTTAATCTAGAACAGAAAGTCCAATCTTTGAATCTCTGAAATTGTAATTGTATAAGTGTAAATTACCTTCTTATCATTCAATGGGCATCTTGTATTTCATAAAAATTGGGGGCAATATAATCCTTACGTAAGGGCCATCCTATCCAACTTTCAGGCATTAAGATACGGCGTATCATAAGAGATTCCCAACATATCATAGGATTCTCGTTCTTGAAAATCCACGCTTTTCCAAACCCAGAAAGCGGACGGAATTCTAGGATTCCTCCTTGAGGCAAATACTTTTATGTATATTTCTTCCGGTTGATCCACACCGTACTCTATTCTGGTAAGATGATACACACTAGCTAACAGTCCACCAGGTGCTACATCATAGGCATGTTGGGAGCGTAAATAATTGTAACCATATACATATAAAATGACAGCAATGGAATGCCAATCCTCATACTTTATTTGTAGTACAGGCTCCCATAGCAATAACATATTTTGGTTCGGGCATTTGCTCATATAATCTCACCAAGGAGGGGGCCATTTTCATTGTTACTGTTCCGGCTGTTAAAATTAGATCCGCCTGTCTAGGACTCGACTTTGGTACTAGTCCATAACGATCAAAGTCAAACCGCGATCCTATTAGTGAAGCAAATTCAATAAAACAAAAACTGGTTCCATAGAGAAGCAGCCATAAACTAGAGAGTCTTGACTAATTTGAACGATCATTTAATGTAGTTGAAATAACTGAAATTTCGACTGTTCGGTCAAGTAAAGGAAACTCAGTGGAATTCATAACTTTTTCAATTTTTTTATCTTTTCTTTTTATTGTCTGAAAATTCGGTAGCTAAGACCATTCCAACGCTCCCCTTCGCCATGCATAAACCAAACCAACAATTAAGATAAGCACGAAAATTAAAGCTTCTATAAATACAGATACACCCAACACATCGAAACTCATTGCCCATGGATAAAGAAAAATCGTTTCAACATCAAAAATAACAAAAACTAGAGCAAACATATAATAACGTATTCTAAATTGTAACCAAGCGTCGCCCATTGGTTCTATACCCGATTCATAACTAGAAAGTTTCTCCGGCCCTTTCCTAATCGGGGCGAAAATCCCGGAAATTAAAAAAAATAGGAATAAGACTTGATATTATTAGAAATGCCCCAAAAAGATCATATTCGTAAAGCAAAAACATAGACGCACTCCTATGAATATGAGGGTGGAAAATATATGGGATTGGTCGATTCGAAGTGAAGTTGTAAAGTCAACCACAATTGTTTAGTGAAAACAAGAATTCATTTTGGCGAAACCATCTAGTTTCCTTTGATTATCGAGGGGGCATATCTCATTTCGAGTTTTATCGACTGACTTCACGAGGATCCTATTTTCAGGATCCTTAAATTCTACTTAATTTTTTGCGTTCGATTTTATTTAATTTCTTTAGTTAGTATAACTAACTAGATTACGCTTAGACAAATTATCTTGTCTTCGCCTAGGATTCTTGCTAAAGAAAGCGACTTCTAAAAAAATTATTATTTTGAATATTTGAAATTTTTTTTTTAGAAAAATTTGATTTTATAGATTTTATAGATTTGGGTTTTTGTAGGACATAGGGTTGTGGAGTCTTTTTGTCCTTTTTTGATTTTGATTAGTGATTTTAGAATAGAACAAATAAAATATTGAAATAGAAGAGAACGGATAAGTAGTTCCGTCTCGGGATTTCGAATATCTTAATCTTAGTGTTGGTATATTCCGTTTATTAAAATCTGGGTGGGGTTTTCTCTTGATTGCATACAGAAAAAGAGGATCGCCCCCCCCTTGTTTTGTGGTGCTTGGCCGGGTCTATAGGCCTATCCGAAGAACAGGCTTATTTTACTTTTACATTATTGACAATGAAACTTACAAAAGAGATTGGTTTTTCAACAAACTTTAGCTTCTCCACAAATACGTTGGGTTATTCCCTAGATCTATGTGAATAACCCTTTAATGGGTTTTTCACCAAACCTGTGTCATGCTTTTTACTTCTTAAATTCATTAAGGTTAGGCATACTAAAGACGAGGAGTATCACTAACTTAATCCCTTGGTTGTGGACAGGGAAATTCCGTGGGAATTTCCCTACGAAGATTAATGGCTGAAGGTTGGATAAGGAGGGATTCCGACCTTTCGATCTATTGAAATACGTTTTTCTTTCAGTTTTCGGTTCTGCTTTAAACGAAGCCCACGAGTGAGTTTCTAGTAAAAATTGGGTTTCGATGAACCAACCAGTGAGTTCAGTTACAAGCAATAAACAAAAATGAAGAAATAAAAATTATGCAATTTTTTATTTTATTCATTTTTTGTTTTTTAGGGCTATACGGACTCGAACCGTAGACCTTCTCGGTAAAACAAATCAAACTTATTTTTATCAAAATGATCTGAGCTGTTTCAAAGACCCAACATGCATTTTTTTTGCATTGGGCTCTTTCATTAACTGATAGAAATATCAGCCAATTCGCCATATTTTTTCTTGACCGAAAAATAAGATAAGGAGATGGCTCCACGTGCTCTGATTCATTTTTTTGATTCCGGTCCAGGAGCACTACCAAAGTGTTTCAAAGATGGGGGGTTATCTTGACGTAGGTCTGCCTCTGGCCTAGATCGTTTTAAGTTAAATGAAGTCTCTACCGCTCGGCTTAAAAAATAAAATATGAAACTTCATACACCTTAAAGTTCATAGAACGAAAAGAGATTTTTGAGGACCTTATACTCATTATGCCTAGCATTGAATGTACTGGTATTCACCCTATCAATATCTCACAAATCGACGATGGAGTATGTTTGGTACCTAAATGGGCACCCAAATCGGACCGAATCGTTTGTCAGGCTATTGTTCCCTCAAAGTTATGGAGTAAGACATCGATTTATCAATAAGATCCTTTTTGTGGATTGTATGATGGACTCCCCTGAAAAACATCGGCGCGCGTGTAAACGAGTTGCTCTACCAACTGAGCTATAGCCCTTAGTGCTTGTGATGCATATTTTAGTATATAGATCATTTGTTGTCAAGATGAATATTCTATGATCTAACATCCTAAATTTTTGAGTGATATTGAGTAGATTATTATTGCTTATAAGGAATATGATATTTATAATCCATCGACGGGATGGGTTCCCCTTGGTTCTTTTTGGGATGATAAATGACCTACTTAACTCAGTGGTTAGAGTATTGCTTTCATACGGCGGGAGTCATTGGTTCAAATCCAATAGTAGGTAGAACTTATTAGATACCATTGACTCCGGTATCTAATAAGTTTTTTGCCCCACCCCTCTTCTATTTTTATAGATTTTTTATTTATTTTTGAATTGCGTTGTATCAAAATTGGATTTTGCTTGATTGGATTCACTCGGCAGAATCAAATTAAAATATTTAGGGTTTAGAATTAGAAACAGAACTTTTTTTGATTATTCGAACGTACCAATGAATTAATTATGAAATTGCAGTGACAGCCTCTACTCTTGTCCTAGCTCGCCGAAGAGCTAGATTTGCCTCAATTATTTGTCTCTTTCCTTTAGCTTTTCTCAAATTAGCTTCTGCTATTTCAAGAGTTTGCTGAGCTTCTTGTAGATCAATATCACTACTCTTTTCCGCATCATTTACTAAAACAGTGATCTCATTACTACCTATTCTAGCAAAACCACCCATTAGAGCCATCGTTAACCATTGGTCCTTAAGTCGTATTCTCAAAACCCCTATATCTACAGCTGTAGCAATAGGAGCATGGTTTGGTAATACGCCGATTTGGCCACTATTCGTAGATAAAACGATTTCTTTAACTTCTGAATCCCAAACAATTCGATTAGGGGTCAGTACACAAAGATTTAAGGTCATTTCTTCAAATTGCTCTCCATTTCTAAGTTCATAGCCTTCGTGGCAGCTTCGTCGATATTACCTACCAAATAAAAGGCCTGCTCAGGAAGACCATCTAATTCTCCGGAAAGGATCAATTGAAACCCCCTAATGGTTTCTGCTAGACCAACATATTTCCCTGGAGAACCGGTAAATACTTCGGCTACAAAAAAGGGTTGTGATAAGAAACGCTCAATTTTTCGTGCTCTTGCTACGGTTAAACGATCCTCCTCGGATAATTC